TTTTTTTAATAATTTCGGGTCCTTCTTTATCTTTACCCCATAGAGACATTGAATAGAACGAACTACTTTTTTTGCCACTGTAAGTTTGAAAATAAACGTTTAAATGTCCTTCAAAAGCAAGTAAATAGATCCGAAACATATAAAATGCAGTTAATCCTGCTGTGGACCAAGCTATTATTGCAAAAATAGGTGAATACAACCAACTATCATTAAGAATTTCATCTTTGGACCAAAAACAAGCAAGGGGTGGAATACCAGAAAGAGAAAGTGTACCCAATAAAAAAGCAGTTTTTGTAATTGGTACATGTTTTCTTAAACCGCCCATAAGAACCATATTCTGACTTTTATCTGGAGAATATCCAACAATAACTTCCATCGCATGAATAATTGATCCAGATCCTAAGAACAACAATGCCTTCGAATAAGCATGAGTAATCAAATGAAATAAAGCAGCTCGATAAGACCCCATACCTAGAGCTAACATCATATAACCCAATTGAGACATTGTAGAATAAGCTAAGCTTTTCTTAATATCTTTTTGAGCAAGAGCTAAAGTGGCTCCTAAAAATAATGTTATTATACCTATAAAAGCTATTAGATTTAGAATGTAAGGTATAACTATGAAAAGAGGAAGAAGCCGAGCTACAAGAAAAATTCCTGCTGCTACCATAGTAGCGGCATGTATAAGAGCCGAAATGGGGGTAGGCCCTTCCATGGCATCAGGTAACCATACATGAAGGGGAAATTGGGCGGATTTAGCAACAGCGCCGGCAAAAAATAGGGAGGCGCATAAAGTAACAAATAAAAAATTAACTTCATTATTATAAACCAAGTTATTGAATATTTCAAACAAATCCCGAAATTCGAAACTACCTGTTATCCAATAAAAACCCAAAATTCCTAATAATAAACCAAAATCCCCGACACGATTAGTTACAAACGCTTTTTGACAAGCATTCGCGGCACTGGGTCGTGTGAACCAAAAACCTATTAATAGATAAGAACACACTCCAACTAATTCCCAAAAAATATAAATTTGTATCAAATTAGAACTAGTAACTAATCCCAACATTGAAGTATTGGAAAAACTCATATAAGCAAAAAATCTCAAATATCCCTGATCATGAGACATATAATTGTCACTATAAATAAGAACCATAATTCCAACAGTAGTGATTAATATCGACATAATAGAAGTAAGTGGATCAACCAAGCAGCCAAATTCTAAAGAAAAATCATTATGGATGGTCCAAGACCATACATATTGATAGACAGAATTATTATTTATTTGCTGAATAGAAAAAAGGGCTGAAAAAACCATAACTATACTTAATAATAAAACACTAGGAAAAGCCCACATACGGCGAAGATTTTTTGTTGCCGTTGGAAAAAGTAGAAGTCCTGTTCCAATTAAGATAGGAACTGGAAGTGGAATGAAAGGTATAATCCATGAATATTGATATGTATATTCCATAAAAAAAAAAAAAAAAAAATTTATCTTAATTAATTGTTTCTGAATCACCGGTTCTTATTTCTTTTCTTTTGAAAGGGGTCGGTTAATAAAAAAAAATTAAGATATATAAAATAAAACTAAAATAGAATTTTCTAGCCTTAATTATTCTGAATCTTTCCAAACTACTTCAAATATTTAAAATCAAGAGGTTCTAATTGGTCAAATGATATAAATAAGTCACTAGTGAAAAATAAATACGTATTTAATTTTATTAATACTGAATTGTTAATATTAAATTCAAATTTTTAAATACAATTTTATGAAGATAAAAAATGAAAATTAGAATTTTCATTTTAATTATTACGTATTACAATAATTTTGTTATATCTATAGAACAAGGATAAATAATTATACCAAAAACAGTATTTGATATGAATCATAAAGCCCATAACTAAAACTATTTATTGGAATTCGGTTATTTAGAATCATTAACCAATTTGTTTTGTAACTAATTGTTTGTCTTCCATTACAATAAAAGCTATTTGTAGGAAATGCTATGATATCCAACACTTTAATTTTACGGAAAAAAAAAAGGGGCAAATAAAATGCCTTTAAATTATGTATTTTGTATCCTTTAACAGATTAACTACTAGTCTCATTTGATAATTAAAATTTTGTGGACTCTTTCTTCGAGCTTGACCAATTAAATTAATATTAAATTAATTAACTTGACCAATTAAATTAATATTAAATTAATTAATATAATAGAAAAAATTATTAAAGTTTTTTAATTTTTTAATTAAGCGGGAGAAGGATTGGGTTATTAAACTTTTAGATTTTTTTTATTACATGTATAAATGGAACACGGCGAAAATAGAAAGAAAACGAAACGGACAATCTTTTTTTTTTTTTTATCAACTTCAATCTATTTGGCATAGTGTACCTTATCGTTCTTATTAATATTTTATGTGATTTTTACCCCCTGTCTAATTTAGAGAAAAAATAGATAGAGAAGAGAATAGTAAAGAACAATTGATTTTGAACAATAGATGTCTTTCACATCCAACCGAAAAACCTATTATAACTTTTTAATGGCAGTTCCAAAAAAGCGCACCTCTATTTCAAAAAAACGTATTCGTAAAAATATTTGGAAAAGGAAGGGATATAGGGCAGCATTGAAAGCTTTTTCGTTAGCGAAATCTCTTTCTACCGGGAGTTCTAAAAGTTTTTTTTGTGTAACAAATAAATAATCTGAATCGTTCTAATAACAAATAAAGTGATATAAGTTTGTTTATAGTTTATTTATAAGATTTATAAGTTATAAAAATGATAAATAATATTTATTAATTATAATTAATATTAACATCATAATAGTATAGTCAAAGAATAAATATTAATATATAAGATAAATTACAATATAAACAATATACATTAAAAACAATATACATTAAAATACATTAAAAACAATATACATTAAAAATAAAAAAACAATATACATTAAAAATAAAATAAATAAAAAAGAATTAGTCTCATAATGTTTAAATTTAAACGAATATAAAATGGAATTTCTTTAATTTGAAGCCAAATTTTTCTTTCGTTTCTGATATAGATAAGAATTCTGTTGTCTACTGAATTCTAAAAATGAATGGTACTTTTTTGTTTGAAAAAAGGGTAAACGCAAGCGCAAGGTTTCGCCTTTCATTTTAGTATGTTTTATCATTTTCCGGATGGGGATTATCACTTTCCCCATCGCCCTTACTCAATAATAAAAAGAATTTTTTTTTAGTTATATTTTTGATTTTATATTATAAAGAAGAGGTCGTTGAAACTAATAGATTAAGTTTAAAATGTTTTTTAGAATCTTTTAAACCATTATTTTGGGTTTTAGAAATTATTATCACTATAAAAATTCCTTAAACCCAATTAAATTAATAAAAGCCCCGTTTACATTTTTAGGTAGTTATATGACGAATGCGCCAATTTTGAGTGATCTATTTTAGATCCTATGTTTCGATTGGAAGATCGATCAAGATATAATATATATATATTAATATATATATATTAATATATATATTAATTAAATAATTAAAAAATATTAATTATATTAATTAAAAAATTTAGAAAATATTTTGAAGTACGGTACACTTTCTATACTAAATTTTTTTATATGATTGATACGACCATCCCAAATACCTAACTTAATGGGTTTGCTAAATCTTAACGCAAATTCTCTACACAACAAAAAATCCTAACGCAACCTAACTATGCAAATATTTACATAAATCTTTTGAGTGTATCGCTGAAATTGTGTTATATAAAAATTCGATTTTTTTATTAATCGATAAAATGAAAATGAATTTTTTATTTTCGATTAATAAAATAAATGATACAAAGAAATAAATCATTAAAAAATGCAAACGAGGCAGAACATTTTTTTTACTTATATCCAGGGATTGAAGTAAAAATTATCTAGTTACAACTGTTACATTTTAGTTTTAGGAGAGCATAAAGTAATAGCCTATGAAAAAATACATTGTTAGTTCAGTTAAATAAAATTGACATCCTAAACTACTAAATAACTAAATAAAAAGATAATAATAAGAAAAATCAATATTATTAACGTTAACGAAAACGTTTTAATCCCTAATTTTTAAACAAGTTTTTATTCATCAATTTGAATGGTTTCCTAAAAAAAAATATTGGATTGAATTAACTCCTTCAAGCTCGACGATTGAATAAAAATAGGTTATTATGATTTCGAATAAGCCGCTATGGTGAAATTGGTAGACACGCTGCTCTTAGGAAGCAGTGCTAGAGCATCTCGGTTCGAGTCCGAGTGGCGGCATGGCATCTTCGAAAAGAGTAAGTCCTATAATGAATTCAATTCCCGATTTCAATTCCTATAATTGAGGGACGCCCTTATTAATTAATTTAATAATTTTTATGATATTTTCAACTTTAGAGCATATATTAACTCATATATCCTTTTCGATCGTTTCAATTGTAATTACAATTCATTTGATAATTTTATTAGTCGATGAAATCGTAGGACTAGATGATTCGTCAGAAAAGGGGATGATAGCTACTTTTTTCTGCATAACAGGATTATTAGTTACTCGTTGGATGTATTTGAAGCATTTACCATTAAGTGATTTATATGAATCATTAATTTTTCTTTCGTGGAGTTTTTCCATTATTCATATTATTCCGTATTTTAAAAAACATAAAAACCATTTAAGCGCAATAACCGCGCCAAGTACTATTTTTACTCAAGGTTTTGCTACTTCGGGTCTTTTAACTGAAATGCATCAATCCGCGATATTAGTACCCGCTCTCCAATCCCATTGGTTAATGATGCACGTAAGTATGATGGTATTGAGCTATGCAGCTCTTTTGTGTGGATCATTATTATCACTCGCTCTTCTAGTCATTACATTTCGAAAATTCATAAGGATTTTTAGTAAAAGCAATAATTTAGAAAATGAGTCAGTTTACTTTAGTGAGATTCAATACGTGAACGAAAGAAACAATGTCTTACGAAACACTTCTTTTATTTCGTCTCAAAATTATTACAGATATCAATTGATTCAACAATTGGATCGTTGGAGTTATCGTATTATTAGTCTAGGGTTTATCCTTTTAACCGTAGGTATTCTTTCGGGAGCAGTATGGGCTAATGAAGCATGGGGATCATATTGGAATTGGGATCCAAAGGAGACTTGGGCATTTATTACTTGGACCATATTCGCTATTTATTTACATATTAGAACAAATAAAAATTTTGAAAGTGTAAATTCTGCAATTGTGGCCTCAATGGGCTTTCTTATAATTTGGATATGCTATTTTGGGGTTAATCTATTAGGAATAGGGTTGCATAGTTATGGTTCATTTCCATTAACATCTAATTGAATAAAAGACTTGACGAATATAAACATAGGACGGCATACAGGTATATATACGAAAACTTCAGGTAAACAATCAAGAACCATTTGAATCATTTCCATTACTTGATTCAAATGGTTCTCACAAATTCAAAAGATATCTAGTTATAATAGAATTCCAATTTTTTTATTTTACTTAAAAGAATATAAAAGACTCATTTTTTTATTGTACAATCAACCATTTTTAAAATCATGGGATTTCAGTTGCATTTTTTGGTTTACTCACAAAAACTATCGAAAAAAATAATTGGATATAATAGCTTCGACCTTGTCAACTGATAATGATAAAACGAAATCGGGATAAACACCAATACCTATTACAGGTAAAAGGATAGAGATCGAAACAAATAATTCTCGCGGTCCAGAATCAAAAAAATAAGAGTTTGGGGCATTAAAAAGCTTGTATCCATAGAACATCTGGCGTAACATAGATAATGAATAAATAGGAGTTAATATCATTCCAATTGCCATTACAAAAGTAATTAATATTTTTGTCATTAAAAGATATTTTTGACTAGTAAGTATTCCAAAAAAAACTAACAATTCGGCAACAAAACCGCTCATGCCCGGTAATGCAAGAGAAGCCATTGATAAGATACTGAAAGTCGTGAATATTTTTGGAATTGCGATAGCCATTCCGCCCATTTCGTCGAGATAAACAAGACGTATTCTATCATAACTCGTTCCGGCCAAGAAAAAAAGCGCAGCGCCAATAAATCCGTGAGAGATTATTTGTAAAATGGCTCCGTTGAGTCCTGTATCGCTTATAGAACCAATTCCTATAATTATGAAACCCATATGAGATACAGAAGAGTAGGCTATTCTTTTTTTTAAATTACGCTGACCGGGAGATGTTGAAGCTGCATAGATTATTTGAATTGTGCCTACTATAATCAACCAGGGAGAGAATATAGAATGGGCGTGGGGTAATAATTCCATATTGATCCGAACCAATCCATACGCTCCCATTTTTAATAAGATTCCGGCTAAAAGCATACAAGTACTGTAATGTGCCTCTCCATGGGTGTCTGGTAACCATGTATGTAAGGGTATGATCGGTGATTTGACAGCAAAAGCAATAAGAAATCCAATATAGAATATTATTTCCAGTGCTACAGGATACGATTGATTAGCTGATGTTTCAAAATTTAATGTTGGTTCATTGGAACCATATAAACCAATACCCAAAACTCCCATTAATAAAAAAACGGAACTTCCTGCAGTGTACAAAATAAATTTTGTAGCTGAATACAAACGTTTCTTTCCCCCCCACATGGATAGAAGTATATAAACTGGAATTAATTCTAACTCCCACATGATGAAAAAAAGTAAAAGGTCTCGAGAAGAAAATGGTCCTATTTGACCGCTATACATTGCTAACATCAGAAAATGGAATAGTCGGGAATCTCGAGTAATCGGCCGAGCCGCTAAAGTAGCTAAAGTTGTGATAAATCCTGTCAGTAAAATGGGTCCTATAGAAATTCCATCTATTCCCAATCTCCAGTAAAAATCAAAAAAATCGATCCATTTATAATCCTCTGTCAGTTGCATTAATGGATCATCCAATTGGAAACGATAACCGAATGCATAGGTTGTTAGAAGGAGTTCGGTCGTGCATATACCTATAGTATACCACCGAATTATCTTATTTCCTCTATGAGGGAGAAAGAAAATTAAGGAACCCGCGAATATTGGCAAAACTACAACTAGCGTTAACCAAGGAAAATTATTCATGGTAAAAACAAGATAAACTTGGACCAGAAAAACCCGTGCTCAAAATAAATAGTTTTTGAGCGCGGGTTTTTGTCGGTAAAGGTAAAAAAATCAAATGTATTCAAGTGGGGTTTTCTGGAACGTATTAATAAGCCAGACCCATACTTCGAGTTGTTTCATGCCATAAATAAACTCGAACACTCAAGAAATCTGTCGGACAGGCGGATTCACATCTCTTACAACCGACACAGTCCTCTGTTCTTGGAGCAGAAGCAATTTGCTTAGCTTTACACCCGTCCCAAGGTATCATTTCTAATACATCCGTTGGGCAGGCGCGCACACATTGAGTACACCCTATACACGTATCATAAATCTTTACTGAATGTGACATTTGGATCTATAAATTTTTGAATGTCAGAAAGTTTCGATCTAGTAAACTTGTAAATGAATCATATATTTAGACACCAGATGAATCAATAATTTATCATAATTTTTCTAATCAATCTACTTCTGGATTGACTCATGCGATAGAGCCAAGATACTTTAATTTCTTACATTTTTGAAAACATGTATTATTACGTAATGTATGGTCATGGTAATTCTAATTTATGAATATTAGAATTTATATGATTAATACTACTTATTCAACAAATTCGATTGATTGATACGAGTTGATTTTCTGTTACGATAAATTGATGAAACAATAGCCGGGCCAATAGCTGCTTCAGCGGCTGCAATAGCTATAACAAAAATTGAGAAAATATTTCCTTTTAATTGGCGACTATCAAAAAAATCAGAAAATGTTACGAAATTCATATTAACCGCATTCAGTATAAGTTCAAGACACATAAGGGCTCTAACCATATTCCGGCTCGTGATCAATCCATAGATACCGATAGAAAATAAGTAGGCACTCAAAACAAGTACATGTTCGAGCATCATTGACCAACTCCTTATCAATTTCGATTCATTTCAATATGAACTGAACAACAATTCAACAGATTCAATTGACTAGAATAAAAAAAAGTACGGAACAAAGGCAGATTTTCTATTGTTAATAGAATAGAATAGATTGAATAATTTCTATTTTAGACATAAACAATCTTAAATTAAAGGGAAATAAATGTAATGTAATAAAACCGAACAGAGTTTAATGTGCATTGCTAATTCTATAAATTTTTTACTGTCGCGCCACGGCAATTGCACCTATCAAAGCGGCTAAAAGAATTATCGAAACGAATTCAAATGGAAGAAAAAAATCTGTTGATAAATGAATTCCAATTTGTTGACTATTACTTATCAAATCTTGCTCTATAATCTGGTTTGATCTTGTAGTCCAAATAATTCCGTACCATGACGTATCCGTAATAATAATCATGAGTAAAACAAAAATACTTGTACAAACTGGCAAAGTAACCACATCCCCAATGGTCCAAAGATTCAAATCTTTGTAATATTCTGAACCATTCATGAACATCACAGCAAATACGATTAAAACATTTATAGCTCCCACGTAAATAAGGAGTTGTGCAGCAGCTACAAAATAAGAGTTTAATAGAATATAGAATAAGGATATACAAACAAGAACCAGTCCCAATGAAAAGGCAGAATAAATGGGGTTGGTAAATAATACCACCCCCATACCTCCTAGTATAAGAACCGATCCCAGAAAGACTAAAAGAAAATCATGTATTGGTCCGGGCAAATCCATTATATGTAAAATAAGAGATAAATAAATAGAAATGTTTTTCATGACCTTATTGAGACCCGACCAGAAAATTTTTTTTTATAATTTTTGAGCAATTCCTAATTTAATCCTAAGTAAATAAATACTAAGGGATATGAATAAATGTGAGTACTATTATTGGACTACTTTCATTCTTTATCTGAAAGAGTCGTTCTAATTCTAAACTATACATTTTAAAACAATTATGGATATATTAATTAATGGATTTTCAATCCAAATTAAGACGCGTTTCTTACCAACCAATCAATAGTTGGTATTGGTAGTTATTGACCAAACAACACGAAAGAAACCTAAATTCCTTCTATATTAGTTATTAGTAAAGTAATTCTAAATTATTCGTTAATAAGAGATTTACTTATTTATTTGAGGCGAATTCAAAATTGTTCGAATTGTATAATCGTCAATTACTGACATTGGTAAACGACCCAAAGCAATTTGATTATAATTCAATTCGTGACGATCATAAGTAGAAAGTTCATATTCTTCAGTCATTGATAAACAATTCGTTGGACAATACTCAACGCAATTACCACAAAATATACAGACTCCGAAATCAATACTGTAATTAAGCAGCCGTTTCTTGCGAATATCAGTTTCCAATTTCCAATCAACAACGGGTAGATCTATAGGACATACACGAACGCATACTTCACAAGCAATACATTTATCAAATTCAAAATGGATTCGACCGCGGAAACGCTCCGCGGTGATTAATTTTTCATAAGGATATTGAATAGTTACGGGTAAACGATTTGCGTGGGATAAAGTAATCATGAAACTTTGACCAATGTACCTTGCAGCTCGTACTGTTTGTTGACCATAATTCATGAACCCAGTTACCATAGAGAACATATCGTTAATATATATATGAATAGTTTTATGTTTGTTTATTTCTCTTGTTTGAGACACGTTGTGAATATAGAATGTTACTTTACAGTGAAAAGAGTTGGAAAGAAGTTGTTAATAATAGATTACCGAGAGAAATAGGTAAAAGAAATTTCCATCCAAGATTCAATAGTTGGTCCATTCTTAGCCTCGGTAAAGTCCATCTTGTTGTGATAGGAATGAACAAGAACAAATAAGTTTTAGCTAATGTAATAAAGATACCAATTATCGCTCCAAAAACTTCACATGTTTTATTTATTTCAAAAAGCTCAGAAACATATATGTCCGGAATAGATATATTCCAACCTCCCAAGTAAAGAACTGTTACAAATAATGAAGAAACCAATAGGTTTAGATAGGAAGCAACATAAAATAACCCAAATTTTATACCCGAGTATTCGGTTTGATAACCTGCTACTAACTCTTCTTCTGCTTCTGGTAAATCAAAAGGTAATCTCTCACATTCTGCTAGGGAAGAAATAATAAAAATGATAAACCCTATAGGCTGACGCCACAAATTCCATCCCCAAAAACCATATTTTGATTGCGCCTCAACAATATCAATTGTACTTGAACTGTTAGATAATTATAGTCGGTGATACCATCACTGTTACCATCGCTATTACAGAACCGTACATGAGATTTTCACCTCATACGGCTCCTTGAAGGCCAGAAATAAATATAGGGACCGCGTCAGTATTCTTTTTTTAATCTTGATATGTTTGTAGGATGGATAACTGTCGGCCGGTCCCAAATTAGACCAATTGAATTCTGTCTGTTAGAATTATTTTAATTCAAAATAAAATAAAAAAAGTACTTCTGAATTGATCTCATCCTTTCTTTAATTTAATAATTTCAATTCTTCTTTGTTCAGTAATAACTTAACTAATACTTCTTGTAAAAATATCAATAACCCGTTGGTTTCACGTACGAAAAAAAAATTCTATATTAATTAATGAATTATGACACAAATTTTATATCTATTAATATGATATGGTAAAGAATAAAAGTAACAAATAATAAATTAAGTATATCTTTTTTTTTTTTTTCGTTCCTATTCTTCTTTCTATTTCTGAGAAAAAGAGGGCTTTCAAAATAAAGTAAAGGATTATTTCGTTTCGAATAGTTATTTATTAAATCGGTGGATAGGAGTATACTCTGGATTGGAATCGTGTCATGGGGAGTACTGCCTGATCATTTCTACCAACTTAAAGCCCCAATTAGTATTCTTTGTTTGTAGATTATGTAAAAATGTCCTTTTGGAGAATTTACATAATCTCCATTACTAATCCTTTCCATATGTTCGTGTTTCTAACCATCCACTCGTTTTTGCTCAATCCCCCGTTATGCTAATACATAAAAATGAGAGTGAAAACTCAATACGGTTGATCTTTTGAACCCGCTTCAAGTCAGGATGACTAATCAACCAATCTTGGGGGAAACGGTCTCTTCTGTTTATGTTTATTTCCGCTTAACTCTCTAACTCTTATACATAGAAAATGAGAATCAATCTTTTTACTGCGAATTTATATATAAGCTGTTTTCTTTCACTCATATAACTATTTGATTTAGTTCATCAACCTGAATAATGAATAAAAAAAAAATTAAGATATCTACTCAATCCATTCCAACCCTTTCCTTGAAAGGAAGGAATAGAGAAAAGTTTATGTCTATGTATCAACGAATCGCACGTAGAGATATTGATAACACACATAAAGTTAATGGTATTTCATAACTAATCGATTGAGCAGCAGCTCGTAGACCGCCTAAAAAGGAATATTTATTATTTGACCCGTATCCCGACATAAGAAGTCCAATTGGAGCAATACTGGAAATGGCAATCCATAAAAAAACACCGATATTGAGATCCGCTAAAACAAGGTGATATCCAAAAGGAACTACTGAATAGCTTACTAAAATTGATATGACTGCTATGGATGGCCCGATAGTGAATAAACGAGTATCCCCCCTAGATGGAAAAAGATTTTCTTTGAAAAGTAGTTTTGTCCCATCTGCTAGAGCTTGAAGAACTCCCAAAGGGCCGGCGTATTCAGGTCCAATACGTTGTTGTATCCCTGCCGATATTTCTCTTTCTAACCATACAATTACCAGTACGCCTATTGTGATTCCCACTACAAGAGTCAAAATAGGAACAAGAACCCATAGAATTCCATAAACCTCTTTAAAAAATTCGAATCTAGAAAAAGAATCGATATCTTGTACTTCCGGTGTATCAATTATCATTTCAACGATCAACTTCTCCCATAATGATATCTATACTACCTAGTATTGTCATAATATCAGCCAATTTCATTCTTTTAACTAACCGCGGAAGAATTTGCAAATTGATAAAACCCGGCGGGCGGATTTTCCATCTCCAAGGAAAACCACTCTGATCCCCTATGAGAAAAATTCCCAATTCTCCCTTTGGGGCTTCTACTCTCACATAAAGTTCTTGTTTCGGCAATTCAAATGTAGGAGACGGCTTTTTACTAATAAATCGATATTCAAAATCATTCCATTCCGGATTCCTTTCTCTATCAAAGTATCGTATTTCTAAATTCTCATAGGGTCCCCCTGGAATTCCTTCCAGGGCCTGTTGAATAATTTTTACGGATTCTATCATTTCACCAATTCGGACTAGATAACGAGCCAATGAATCTCCTTCTTTTTGCCACTGTACTTCCCAATCAAATTCGTCGTAACATTCATAATGATCAACTTTACGAAGATCCCATTGTATTCCGGAAGCTCGCAGCATTGGTCCCGATAAACCCCAATTTATTACTTCCTCTCTACCAATAATGCCTACTCCCTCGACTCGTTCTAAAAAAATAGGATTTCGTGTAATAAGTTTTTGATATTCAGCAACTCTTGTTAAAAAATAATCGCAGAAATCCAAACATTTATCTATCCAGCCATGAGGTAGATCGGCCGCTACTCCTCCGATACGAAAATAATTATGCATCATTCTCATACCGGTGGCAGCTTCGAATAGATCATATACTAATTCTCTTTCTCTGAAAATATAGAAAAAGGGAGTTTGTGCACCAATATCCGCCATAAAAGGACCGAGCCATAACAGATGAGAAGCTATACGACTCAACTCCAACATAATTATTCTGATATAGCTGGCTCTTTTAGGTACTTGAATATTTCCCAACTGTTCCGGTCCGTTTACAGTTATTGCTTCTGTGAACATAGTAGCTAAATAATCCCACCGTGTTACATAAGGCAAATATTGTATAATTGTTCTATTTTCCGCAATTTTTTCCATTCCTCGGTGTAAATAACCCAATATTGGTTCACAGTCAATAACATCTTCACCATCTAGAGTAATGATGAGTCGAAGAACACCATGCATTGATGGGTGGTGGGGGCCCATATTGACTATCATGAGGTCTTTTCTTGTAGCCGGTATATTCATAGGTTTTTCCTCGATTCATTCTTTCATGAATTGCTGAAAACGAAAAAAAGTTCATTAAAATTCAAGATCTAATAAATCAAATAATTCAAAATGCCTTTATAAAAAATAAAAAAAAAAATTAACGAGTTTTTGACTCCCGAATATCCAACCGATTAATTAATTCTTTATAACATATTCTATTTTTCTTTGACAAATAAGACAGTAATCGTTGGCGTTTTCCCAGAATTTTACGTAAACCTCTCTGAGATAAATAGTCTTTTTTGTGTAATTGTAAATGTGAAGTAAGTCTTCGTATCCTATTGGTGAAACTAACTATTTGAAATTCAACAGATCCTCTGTTTTGGTCTTTTTCTTCTTGTGAAATAACTGAGATGAATGAATTTTTTACCATAAACTGAAATCTTCTCTCCCCCCCTCTTTTTATTTTAAAATATTTTTTATTGATAGATATCTTTATTGATCAGTAATAATAATGCCCCTAATTTTTATTTGGTATATACAATAATTTGAATTTCGTTATTAATTTCTAATTTTTTTTAATTTAAAAAAACTTACTCAATCCTATTTTCATTTTTAAATTGGATTTGAAAGGGGATACAAAAGTATGGTTGGTTTCTTCACTCACAAAAGATAAAAGTTTAGACCTAAAATAAGAAAATTTTGTTCATTCTAGATCTAATTGATATGTCATTGAATTAGTATCATGTATCAGAATGGAATGTAAGACAATGTATGCGTGCATCTCTTTGTCGTCATAGACCAGATATGGTATGGGAAATATAGGAAAAATGTACTATTAATGAATTTTCAATCGCGGATACATATGTATCCTTATCATACTGAAACAACTGCCATTATTGGTATTAAACCAATAACGATTCATACAAGCTAAATCTTCTAATCGATAATTGGGCCAAAGAAATAGCTTTAATTTTATAAGTTTTTTTTTATATTTTGTGCTTTTATCCACAACTTGACTGTTTACCTCATTTCCATTACAAAAAGATGCCTTTCTATGTCTATTCTTAGAATTTAAACAAATTAGAATTCGCAATTCTCTACGACGTCTAGGCGATAAAATATTTTCAGGAACAAACAAATCATAATTTTTTTTATATCTATTTCCAGTCATCTTTTGATGTTTTGTAATGACTTCATCAGAATTCTTATCAACATGTTTTTTTTCTCGGTATCTTTGATTTATTTGATGTTTACTTTTATGAACTAATGAAATACCGAGGGTTTGATACATAAAAAATTTTCCATCATTTTTTATAGCTAGACGAATTGGTTCAATAATCAAAAACCCCCTTTTAATAAATTCTGTAAGAGTTACATCTTTCTGAATCGTCAAAATATCCAGACTCATTTCGCCCCTTTGAATAGAGGATATAGTAATTTCTCTTGGATTTATCAGTCTAAGCAGGAGACAATATACGTTGATGTTATTGATTATTTTTTTATTTAAAGAATCATCCCATCTCAATTGAAAATACAAATACCTTTTTAGGAAGAAATCAAACTCCGCTTTTGTATTGATCTTGTATTGCTTTTTATTTCTATGTTTTTTCATGTCCGATCCCGTATAATCTTCTTCAACATCTTTTTCTTGGTTTGAAAGAGCTGATTTAAGATCTGCTTGGCCCGTGGATTCTTTTTCTCCTTGATTTCGGTTTTCTAATTCAAGAGATTTTTTTTCATTCGACGATATTGATATAAAAGGATCTCTTTTTTTATTTCCAGTAATGCTTTTGTTTTCACTAGCATTTTTTTTTTTATTAGAATTAAAAAGTAGTAATTTCATTGGTATAACCCACGGTTTCATTTTATACGTATTATAAAGTCTCACAAATTCTGGCAAGAACCAAAGTTCCAGATTTGATATGGGACGACTTAGTATTTCTTCATTCATTCCCATCCAATCCAAAAGGGGTTTTTGATTGGATAGGTTGATTTTTTGATCTTGCTGAAGTGTGAGATAAAAAAGACCCTTATTATTGATTTTATCAATTATTTGATACTTATTAACCCTAGTCTTAGTATATTTATTACTGTTAGTGTCAGTATCAATATTGATCCAGGCCTCAATATCGACCTTCGTTTTAAGACAAAAATCGAGAATTCTCCAATCAAAATATTTTCTATCCGTATTTTTATCCATATCTCGAATATCATCTTCTACCATATTAAATGATTTTTGTTTATGTGTGTTGTAATTATAAAAAATATCTTGGTTAGTTTTTACTTGTAATGGTGATCCATAAATTGAAGAGTACTTCTTAGTTTCAGAATTTAGAGATTTATATGCTAAAAGATCATATCTATATTGTTTTTTTAAATTATCCTTTTGATTCAATAATAAATCCGTTTCAATTTTTGTTTTTTTTTCGTAGTGAATTAATTCATCTTTTTCATATAAATCACACAAATCTTTATATAAATCTTTATTTTGAGCTATACAGTTCAATATATTTCGCCATTTTTGTGGTACTACTCTAGACCATTTAATTTGAGATACATCACATTGATATTGATAATGACTCCTTAACCAATTTGTCCATTGATTCATTCCAGAATTGCGAAGATTCTTAGGTCTTAATTCGGAATGAAATAGTTCTTGTCTTACAACAAAAAAATCCTTTATTTCATTCTTAAGAAAAAGGGGGATTCCATTATATTGAAATACGGATTTCAATTTCTCTAACTTAATAAGTTGGGTTTGTGATAATTTGTAAAATACATATGCTTGTGAAAAGTAAGATAAGTCAAAAAAAGTCTTTGAATTTTTTTGACTAATACTAATATTAGTATTAGAAAGTGACTCTTTTATAATCGAAATAAATTTAATTAAACTTTGATTTGTTTTATTAATTCTTTCTTGATTTGCTTCATTACTGTTAATGTTTTTATTAATAATTTTTTTTGTTGATTCAAGAAAAAGTTGTGTATTGATACTAGGAATATTAATCATAGATAGAAAGATATCTATGTATATCTTTTCAATGAAAAATTTTATAAAATAATGGGATTTACGGATTAATCGAGCAGTTCTTCTTTTTAATATCTGCCAAATATTTTTTTGTGATTCCAATCTTTTATCATCATAACTTATTTTGTTAGAACTCAAATTTCTATCTGAAGTTATAAATCCCTTTTTCTTGTCTTTTGTAATTTTTTCTATTTGATTTATGATTGTGTTTATTCTATCAGTCAGATCTTGCATTTTTTTTTCTGTTAATGAAGAATTTGTCCAATTCTGAGATCTAATTTGAATGGACGATTCCTGAATCATCCGATTACTGATTATTGAATCTTTTTTAATTTCACTCAATTCATATACTTCTATTTCTCTCAATCCAAATAATATAATTGGGTTTATTTTTGAGAGTTCTTTTATTATTTCTTTTATAAACAGAATGTTTTTAATGATCCATTTTTTTGGTTTTTTTGAGACATTTAGAAAAAATTTTGTTTGTTCTTTAAAAATTCCTAGAATTCTAAAACATTTCTTTTGCAATTTTTTCATTTTTTTTTTGAGTTCTTTTAAAATCGGTTCAAAAAATGAAAGTTTTTTTCTGGGAGAACCAAAAGGTAGTTCAGCTTCCATTCCAAAAATTGTTAAAAAACAAAAATCATTTTTTTGACCTTGCTTTTTCATTGGATCGTTATAAGGGGCTCGTAACTTAGATCTGTGCCAAGGTTTAAGACGAAAAGGAAATAGGATCTTGATCTGAATGCCGTCTGTTAACCAGTTTTTTGGAAATTCTTTTTCTGATAATTGAACACCGTTATAGGTACATTTAACATGCATTTCTCTATTCCAATCCTTTAAGTCCTCATACCATTCCGGAAATTGAAATAATAGTATACGGACGATATTTTTAGCTATTATCAATGAAGGTAATATAATATATTTTCTAAGAATTGATTGGGTTACTAATAAAAAACCTCTCATTACTTGAGCAAGTAAAATACTATCCCAGGCTTCCGCTATTTGTATACGCACTTTCTCCTTTCTTTTGTCTTCTTCTTTTTTGTCCTCCTCTTTTTTTTTCGCGCTTTCTTTTGTCTTTTTATCTGTATAATTCGAAATTGTGAATTCTGTGTTTTTCCACATCCAATTTCTAAAAATTTTTTTCATCCGTTCAGAAATATCAAAAAAAAAAAAAAAAGATTTGTCTATTCGGTCCAAAAAAAGAGGGGAATGCGCATTTGCTTCAAAGAGTTTCCAAGTAACTGTTTTACGTCGTTGAGCGCGCATGGAGCCTTTGATTATGTCTCGACGAAAATCCGATTGTTGGGAATAACGTATCAAAGCAACTTCGCCTGTTTGA